GAAGGGGCTCATTAGTGAAGGAAGGATTTTAACCAACATTTTTGGGGTATGGGCCCAAAAGCTTAATTTAGCTGACTTTACTAGGAAGTGGTGTAGTGGAAGCACTGGGGGTTTTGATCCCCCGGGGAAGGGTTCAAATCCCGTCTTCCTAAGGAGTTGGGGGGATTTTAACCCCCATGGTTCACTCTATCAAAGTGGCCCTTTACTTCAGGCACAGCTCCGAGTATTAAAGATGGGGGGGTAGTCCTGCGAATGCGATTGGAATAGCGAGGTGTCAGATGACCAGGGCTAATGTCAAAGGGAGAAAGTTTTTTCAGATTAAATGCATTAGTTGGTCGTATCGAAATCGGGGATAAGAGGCCCGAACTCAGAGGAAGACGACTGAGAGCAGGGCTGCTTTAGTTATTAGGTTTATTGCGGTTAGTTCGGGGAATATCGGAATGTGAGAAGCCCCGAGGAATAGTGTGGCAGAGAGTGTGTTTATAAGAAGGATGTTGGAGTATTCTGCTAAGAAGAATAGGGCAAATGGGCCTCCTGCATATTCAACGTTGAATCCTGACACTAATTCGGATTCTCCTTCGGTAAGGTCGAAGGGGGCTCGATTGGTTTCTGCTAGTGTGGAGATATACCATATTGCGGCTAGGGGCCATGTTGGAATAATTAGTCAAATACTTTCTTGGGCGACGTTAAAGGTTTGTAGGGTAAACCCTCCTGTAAAGATAATTGTGCACAGGAGGATGAGTCCAAGACTTACCTCATATGAAATAGTTTGAGCTACAGCCCGCAGGGCCCCGATGAGGGCGTATTTTGAGTTTGATGCTCATCCCGATCCAAGGATGGAGTAGACCGCAAGACTAGAGAGGGCGAGAATAAAGAGGATCCCTAGGTTAAGGTCAGTAATCGAGTATGGTATGGGCATTGGGGCTCAGAGGGTAAGGGCAAGTGTAAGTGCAAGTATTGGGGCGAGTAGAAAGAGAACAGGGGAGGAGGTTGAGGGCCGTACGGGTTCTTTGATGAACAGTTTTACCCCATCGGCGATGGGTTGGAGAAGACCGTAGGGGCCAACGACGTTGGGACCTTTTCGTAGTTGTATGTAGCCTAGGACTTTTCGCTCAAGTAGTGTAAGGAAGGCAACGGCTAGGAGAATGGGGACAATAAAGGCTAGGGGGTTAATTAGGTGAGTAAACAGTGTATGGAGCATTATTAAGGAGAGGATTTGAACCCCTGTTGAAAGGGCTTAGGCCTTTTACAATGACCGGGCTCTGCCACCTTAATTAGCCGTTCTCGCAGGCGAAAGGGCGTGCCCCTTTGCCTGCTTTAGTTTTTTTCAGTAGGTGGGGGCAAGGCGTGCCTCGGGCATAGGCCTTTCCTTTTCGGTCCTTTCGTACTAGAAAAGATCACTTTCATAGATAGAAACTGACCTGGATTACTCCGGTCTGAACTCAGATCACGTAGGACTTTAATCGTTGAACAAACGAACCCTTAATAGCGGTTGCACCATTAGGATGCCCTGATCCAACATCGAGGTCGTAAACCCCCTTGTCGATAAGGGCTCTGTAAGGGGATTGCGCTGTTATCCCTAGGGTAACTTGGTCCGTTGATCGGCTATGCGCCGGATCTTGTTGGTCAGAATTTCTGTTTATTAGAGCGGGAGCTCTTGGGTTTAAGGAACGTGTGTCCCTACTCCACATGGGGGTTTTGTGTTTCCCCGCGGTCGCCCCAACCAAAGACATTGGGGCAGGTTTCATTTGGTTTTATTCCTTTAGCTTAGGGGTGTTTAACATGAGCTGCTCTGACGTCTAAAGCTCCATAGGGTCTTCTCGTCTTATGTTCTTATCCCCGCTTCTGCACGGGGAAATCAATTTCATTGACTGGGGGGGGGAGACAGTTAAGCCCTCGTGATGCCATTCATACAGGTCTCCATTTAAAAGACAAGTGATTGCGCTACCTTCGCACGGTCATAATACCGCGGCCGTTAAACATATAGTCACAGGGCAGGCGGGACCTCTTATTCGTTGATTTTGCAAGAGGCGATGTTTTTGGTAAACAGGCGAGGCTTTAAGTGTTTGCCGAGTTCCTTCCCTTCCTTTTAGTCTTTCCCTAAGAGCACTCTAGTGTGGGGTTAACGCTTCGTATATGGATGTTTTTCTAGTTAGTTCATTTGAAATCCACTTCCCTCTCTGTTTGGGGGCGTTAAGATTCGGCGGTTAGTCCGTTCCGGGATACACTTGTGCAGGGAGAGAGTCTCGTTCTCTCTTATTACTCATATTAGCATTATTTCTCCACTGTCTGCAGTGGATAGTCTGATACTGAAAGGGGGTTGAGATTGCATTATCGGGATCGACGGAGGGTTGGGTGCACCTGAGCTTTAACGCTTTCTGAATGGATGGCTGCTTTTAAGCCCACTGGGGTGCCTTGCCTTGAGTTGAATATGATCTTTACCCACCTATGAAGGTTGTGTCCTTTATCTCAGGGGCTGTACCCCCTAAGAGTAACTCTCTCGGTTTCTTTGGAAATCTAATTAAGGTGAATATACGAAATTTGAAGTAAGAAGCCGTGAGGCTGAACTTCTATCCATTTCTCAGACAACCAGCTATTACTAAGTTCGGTAGATTTGTCACCTCTACTCGAAGTTCTTCCCACTCTTTTGCCACAGAGACGGGTTCGCCCTACAATAGGCTGTCCTGGAGTAGCTCACTTAGTTTCGGGGGGTCAAACTAAAGTTCTCCTTGCTTGAGGTTACTGGCTAAATCATGATGCAAAAGGTACGAGTCTTGATCTCTGCTTTGCTAGGCTTTACTGGGTTGTTTCACTCCTCTTTCAGCGTTCTCTTGCGGTACTTTCTCTGTTGCTCTGTAGTTCCTTTTCTGTCGCCCATACTTGGGGGGAAAAATGATTTGTTTGGTTGCACGTTAGTGTGTTAGGGGTTATTGATGGGGGTGTGTTGATTTTTGTTGGGTGGGCTAGCTGATCAGCATCAGGGCAATCCGGTTTGCACGGATACCTTCTCAGTGTAAGGGAGACGCTATCCTGTTTTTAGCTATGCTCTGGTTGTCCAAGTGCACCTTCCGGTACACTTACCATGTTACGACTTGCCTCCCCTTTATGATCTTGGCACTTTAACTAATGTTTTGTAAGGTTTCGGGGAGAGTGACGGGCGGTGTGTGCGCGCTTAAGAGCCGGTTTCAGTGGAACACTCTACTTTCCGCTTACTGCTAAATCCTCCTTTAGATGTACGATTTTCAGTACATCCTTCGTGATTCCCTGCATTTCAGAGGGAATGTAGCCCATTTCTTCCCCCTCCATTCGCTACACCTCGACCTGACGTTTTGGGCTGTGCCGATTTTGCTTACTTTTTACCCCTCACAGGGTAAGCTGGCGACGGTGGTATATAGGCGGGATGAACAAGGAAGGGTGAGGTTGAACGGGGATTATCGGTTCTAGAACAGGCTCCTCTAGGTGGGTCTAAAGCACCGCCAAGTCCTTTGGGTTTTAAGCTAATGCTCGTAGTACCCGGGCGGACAGAAAATGTATTAAACTGTCAATGTTTACGGCTAAGCATAGTGGGGTATCTAATCCCAGTTTGTGTCTTAGCTTTCGTGGAATCAGAGTCTATAAAGCTACTTTCGAGATTGGGCTTCTTACCTTCGTGTGCGTATAACAGCTCAGAAGACGTTCGGCTTTAATTTTAAGCTTGCTCTTAACCACCCTTTACGCCGGTTTCTAACAACTTGGGCTGCCCGTATAACCGCGGTGGCTGGCACGAGTTTTACCGGCCCTCTTAGCTTTAACTGAGTCAAGTTTTCACTCATGTATCAATGTCTATCACTGCTGAGTACCCTTGGGGGTGTGGCTGAGCAAGGCGTCGTGGGCATGTTAAATGTGCCTGATACCGGCTCCTTGTCTCCGGGCAGGAGACTATGGGGCATTCTCACGGGGGCGCGGATACTTGCATGTGTAAGTTTAGCTAGAGCTGGCAGAAAAGTCAGGACCAAACCTTTGTGCTTGTGGAGCTTTTTAGGGCTCATCTTAACAGCTTCAGTGCTATGCTTTAGTTAAGCTACACGAGCAGATGATAACATGTGGGATGGGGACAGTATTTTTGGGGGGTGGAAATTTAGTTTGAGGCGTCATTATTTTTAATAGTATAAAAAGATGCATTTTGGATAACTGGTCCCGCTACTTGAGACTTTTCTGTTTAGAGGGGTTTACAGAAGTGTTAAGGATCTCAGGAGTTTAGGGGGGGGGGGGTTTAACGAGTTTAACCCGAGGGGGGTAATAAGGAGATTTTGTGGGGAAAAATAACATATTATGCTCTTGAGTTTTTTTATGCAATTTTAAAGAAAGAAAGTCATTCAATACTGCGTGAGCAGTCCGTGTTCAGGCTGTGATTTCCACCTTAAAAGCTAACTTCATCGTGCACTGTGAAATGACAATTGAAAAGAGAAAAAAAAAGAAGAACCCCCTACCCTCTGGAAGGAATGCTCGGCATGGTGGATCATCTCGCCCTCCGCTTAACACCATTAACTTATGCAAGCGTCAATGAAAGTTAGCAGCGACGCTTACAATTTATGGCCCTGAAATAGGAACCAGATGCCAGTAATAATTCAATTGTACAACCCCCACGATTTCTGTCCGTGACCCTCATTAGTCGTATGCATTGAGATATCACAGGTTGGTCGGTTCTTACTGTGCACGTTTCTTTTAAAAGAATCCGTTGGTGAGACTTGGCTTTGTGCTTACGGTAAACCAAGTGTTTGATCCTAATTTCTAATCCTCATGAACTTTCATTCAAGTTTTATTTAAATGTTTGGGGATAAAGACTCGAATATTCCCTATTACTTGTTTGCTGTATATATTTTAATGGTGATATTACATATCACCATGAATAGAAGCACAACATAAAGCATGACTTTACACTATATTAAAGTAAGGTGCATTGATGGGCTTGGGTGGGGTTTTAACCGTTGGGGCGAAAAGATTTTGTTGTTGGGTGAGGGTGCCCGTCAAAGAATAGTTTAATGTAGAACGTTAGCTTTGGGAGCCAATAGTGGGGGTTAAAGCCCCTTTTCTTTGAGCACTAGGGGGGATTTTAACCCCCGACGTCTGGTTTACAAGACCGGCGCTCTGGGGTGCTGAGCTACTAATGCATTCTCACTCCAGTGCTTTATTTTCTACTAGTGCTGTTGTGGGGGAAACAAGTAGGAAGAGTCCAAAATATGTGAGAGATGCGATCTGACCAATAACGATATATGGGTCTTCGACGGGCATTCCGCCAATTCATGTGAGGATTGCTACATTAGCAATAAGTGCTCAGAATAGGAATTGGGTTATGGGGCGGAATGTGAGGCTTCGCTGTTTGGATGTGTGGAGGATGGGGACAACTATCAGGACCAGGATAGAGGCCAGGAGGGCTAGGACTCCCCCCAATTTGTTTGGAATTGAGCGGAGGATTGCGTATGCAAACAGGAAATATCATTCGGGCTTAATATGAGGGGGGGTAACTAGTGGGTTTGCAGGCGTGAAATTGTCTGGGTCCCCTAATAGGTTGGGAGCAAATAGTGCGAGGCAGGTCAGGAAGATAATTACGCCTGCAAACCCAAGTAAGTCTTTGTAAGAAAAATATGGGTGGAAAGAAATTTTATCCGTGTCTGAGTTTAGGCCGAGGGGGTTGTTTGAGCCTGTTTCATGCAGGAAGAGGAGGTGAAGTATGGTTATGGCTGCAACGATAAAGGGCAGAAGAAAGTGGAAGGCAAAGAACCGGGTGAGGGTGGCGTTATCTACTGAAAAGCCCCCTCAGATCCATTGGACAAGGGTGCCACCTACATATGGAACTGCAGATAGCAGGTTGGTAATAACGGTGGCCCCTCAGAAAGACATCTGTCCTCAGGGGAGAACGTAGCCCACGAAGGCTGTAGCTATCACAAGGAGGAGGAGGATAACACCAATGTTCCATGTCTCTTTGTAGAGGTAAGAGCCGTAGTAGAGGCCTCGTCCGATGTGTAGATAGATACAAATGAAGAAGAAGGATGCTCCGTTGGCATGAAGGTTGCGGATTAGTCAACCGTAGTTTACGTCTCGGCAGATGTGGGCGACAGAAGAGAAGGCTGTGGCAATATCTGAGGTATAATGTATGGCAAGGAATAATCCTGTGAGGAGTTGAGAGATAAGGCAGAGGCCGAGTAAAGAGCCGAAGTTCCATCAAACAGAGATGTTGGAGGGTGCCGGTAGGTCAACCACCGCGTGGTTGGCAATTTTTAATAGAGGGTGAGTCTTTCGAAGGCTTGCCATTAGGGTTCCTGTAGTTGAGTAACAACGGTGGTTTTTCAAGCCATGGGGTCGGGTTAAAATCCCGGGAGGAATTATGTCGTTTTTCATGTCTTTGTCATTAGCAGGGTTGGTGTCAGGGTTGGTAGTGGTTGCTTCTAACCCCTCTCCGTATTTCGCGGCGTTGGGGCTGGTTGTAGCGGCAGGTGTTGGGTGTGGAATTTTAGTATGGCACGGGGGGTCATTTCTTTGCTTTATCTTATTTTTAATTTATTTAGGCGGGATGTTGGTTGTATTTGCCTATTGTGCGGCTCTTGCCGCTGATTCCCATTGGGAGGGCTTAGGGAGTCGGTCTGTTGCTTTGACGATTTTAATTTATGGGGCAATTGTATTAGTATTTGTTGGGCTTTCTTACGGAGGGTGGTATCAATCCTCTTGGGTTACTGCAGAGGAATTTCATGAGGTTGCTGTTCATCGGGGGGATGCTGCAGGTGTTGCGTTGATGTACTCGTGGGGGGGAAAAATGTTGATAATTGCTGCTTGGACCCTATTGTTGACTCTCTTTGTGGTGATAGAGCTAGTTCGTGGGATAAGTCGAGGGGCTCTTCGGCCTATTTAGATAAGTAGGAGAAGGGCTGCAAGGATCAGGGTTAGTAGGAAGAGGGTAAGATAAGTCTTGATTATGCCGTGTTGGGCGTTGCTTGTTGTTGTGACTAGGGGGGTGTTTAATGAAGCTAGGGCCTTTGGGCCTGTTTTTTCGAATCATGTTTGATCAATTATTTGGCTTGCGATTGCTTGGCCCAGGATGAGGTTTAATTTAGGCGTGAGCCGGTGGATTACTGCTGGAAAGAATCCGAGCATGTTAGAAAAGTGGTGGGGGACCAGCTGTGGGACGGGTTTGAATTGTTTGTTTGTTAGTGATGCTAGCTCTAGGGCTAGAAATAGGCCTAAAATGGTTACCACTAAAGCGGCTAGTTTGAGCAGGGGCGGCATGGTCATGACTGGTGTTTTAAGAGGGATGATGTTGGAAGTAATTAGAAGGCCTGCAATGATGCTTCCTCAGGCTAAGCGTTTAATGGGGTTGATTACTGCAGGGTTGTTTTCATTAATAGGTGGAAGGGATGAGAATCGAGGGTGTCCTATGGAGACAAAGAAAACTACACGTAAGCTGTAGATGGCTGTAAAAGAGGTGGCTAGGAGGGTTATGGTTAGGGCCCAGGCGTTTAGGTGAGAGTTATTTAGGGCTTCAATGATGGCGTCTTTAGAGAAAAATCCTGCTAGGAAGGGTGTGCCTGTGAGGGCCAGGCTTCCGATGGTTAGACAGGAGGATGTAAGTGGGGTCAGGTGGTGCATTCCTCCTATTTTTCGGATATCTTGTTCATCGTTTAGGCTATGAATAATTGAGCCGGAGCAAAGGAAGAGTATTGCTTTAAAGAAGGCGTGGGTGCAAATGTGGAGGAAGGCAAGTTGCGGTTGATTGAGTCCGATAGTGACTATTATCAGACCTAACTGACTTGATGTTGAGAAAGCGACAATTTTTTTGATGTCATTTTGGGTGAGGGCGCAGGTAGCGGTGAAGACAGTGGTTAGGGCGCCAAGACAGAGGCAGGTAGTTAGAGCCGCTTGGTTATCTTCCATGAGTGGGCTTATTCGAATTAAAAGAAAAATGCCTGCAACAACCATGGTGCTAGAGTGGAGTAGGGCAGAGACCGGCGTGGGGCCCTCTATGGCAGAGGGGAGTCATGGGTGAAGGCCAAATTGAGCGGATTTACCGGTGGCAGCAATGATAAGCCCGAGGAGGGGGAAGGTTAAATCTAGATCTTTTGCGGCTGCAAATATTTGTTGTATTTCTCATGAATTGAGGTTTATTGCCATTCAGGCTATAGCAAAGATCAGGCCGATGTCTCCTACACGGTTGTAAAGGACTGCTTGGAGGGCGGCGGTGTTGGCGTCTGCTCGTCCGTATCATCAGCCGATGAGGAGGAATGATATAATGCCGACTCCTTCTCAGCCAATGAAAAGTTGGAATATGTTGTTCGCGGTTACTAGAACAATCATGGCGATAAGGAAAATTAGGAGGTACTTAAAGAATCGGTTCATGTGTGGGTCGGCATGTATATACCAGGATGCAAATTCTAAAATTGATCAGGTTACGTATAGAGCAATTGGGGTGAAAATAATTGAATAATGGTCGAATTTAAAACTGATGTTAATGTCGAAAGTTAGAGTGTTTATTCAGTTTCAATTGGTAATAATGGCTTCTGCTCCTTCGTTTAAGAACAGAAATAGGGGGAGGAGGCTAACGAAAAAAGCCAGTTTTACTGCAGTCTTAACTTTGAGAAGTGCTCAGTCACTCTCTTGGGGATTTGGGCTGAGTGTTGTTAGGATTGGGTACGAAAGGAGTAGAAAGATAACAATTAAGCTGGATGCTATTATAAGTGTAGAGGGGTGCATAGCTTCTACTTGGATTTGCACCAAGAGTTTTTGGTTCCTAAGACCAACGGATGAGCTGTTATCCTTTAGAAGCTGCAATCGAGTGAGCCTTGGGGTTCAACCAAGGAAGCGAGAATTAGCAGTCTTCGTTGCTGGCGAGCCTCTCTCGGTGGATGAGGGGATTTTAACCTCTGTTACTAGAATCACAATCTAACGTTTTTGTTAAACTACATCTACAGGCAGCCCATCCTCAAGTAAGTTCTGGTTTAAGAATTAGGAGGACCAGGGGGAGAAGATGAAGGGCTATTAAAAGGTGCTCTCGTGAGTGGGAGGGCTCTAGGGCCGTAATGTGTGCAGGAAGTTGGCCTCGTTGGGTTATTAGGAATATATAAAGAGAATATGCCGCGGTAATAAGGGTCCCGGCTCCTGTAAGGGCCAGGGTGTATCATGACCAGTTAAAGAGGGAGGTAATAATTATTAATTCGCCCATGAGGTTTGGGAGAGGTGGGAGGGCCAGGTTGGCTAGTGCTGAAATAAACCATCATGCGGTTATGAGGGGGAGGGCTATTTGTAGTCCTCGGGCTAGAACTATTGTTCGGCTGTGGGTGCGCTCATAATTGGTATTAGCTAGACAGAAGAGTGCGGAGGAGGTCAGTCCGTGAGCAATTATGAGAATTAGAGCTCCGGTGAAGGATCAGGGGGTTTGAATTAGAATTCCCCCAATCACCAGTCCTATGTGGCTTACAGACGAATAAGCAATTAGAGACTTTAGGTCAGTTTGGCGCAGGCAAATTGAGCCAGTTATGATTACGCCTCAAAGGGCGAAGATAATAAAAGGGTAGCTTATTTTTTCAGTTGAGGGCTCGAAAATCGTAAGTATACGCATCATGCCGTACCCTCCGAGCTTCAGCAAGACAGCAGCGAGGATCATTGAGCCCGCTACGGGCGCCTCTACGTGGGCTTTTGGAAGTCAAAGGTGGACTCCGTATAGGGGCATTTTTACTAAAAAGGCCAATAAGCAAGCGGCCCATCAGAGCTTGTTCCCATAACTTAGGAGTTGGATGGGGGCTGAGTATGAGAGGGTGAGGAATGAGAGGGATCCTGTGGTATTTTGAAGAAGCAGAAGGGCCACAAGGAGGGGGAGAGAGCCGGCCAGGGTATAAAACAAGAAATAGACTCCTGCACTAAGTCGTTCTGTTTGGTTTCCTCATCGAGTGATTAGAATTAGTGTGGGAATTAGGGTTGCTTCAAATATAATATAAAATATGATGACTTCGGTTGCACCAAAGGCTAAAATTAAGAAAAACTGTAGGGATGTGAGAAGGCTAATGTATATCCGTTGTCGGTTAATTGGGTTTGTGGCGATATGGTTTTGGCTAGCCAGAATTATAAGGGGGAGAAGTCAGCATGTTAAGACCAACAAGGGAGAAGAGAGGGGGTCGGTGGCCAAGTAGGGGCTGAGGGAGGATCAGCCGACCTCTGAGAGGTTAATTAGTCAGATGAGACTAGTTAGGGCAATAATAAAACTGTGGAGGAGGGCCGTAGGCCACAGTCATAGGGGGGGAGTCAGTCAGATTATTGGGATTAGCATAAGGGTAGGGAGAAGAATTTTTAGCATTGAAGGAGGTTTAAGCTTTGTAAATGATCGGAGCCGTGGGTGCGGGCGGTAGCTACTAGTAATGCTAGTCCTGCGCTTGCTTCGCAAGCTGAGAATGCTAAGAGAAGGAGGGGGGAGACTGAGAAGCTAACTATGCTAAGTTGGAGAGCCCAAAGTGAGAGGGCAATAAATAAAGATAGCATTATCCCTTCCAAGCAGAGAAGGGCGGATAGGAGATGGGTTCGATGGAGCGCTAAGCCTGTTAGTCCCAACATGAAGGCGGAAGTGAAGGTAAAGTGAACAGGGGTCATTAGGTTAATTGTGGGGTTGAACCACAAACTTTTGAGCCGAAATCAAATGTTATGTCTTTAACTAATTACCTATTCGGCTCATTCGAGTCCTCCTTGGAGTCACTCGTAGATAAGGCCTAAAGTAAGAAGGGCCAGAACAGTGAAGGCTCAGAGAAGGGTGAGTAGAGGAGAGGATAGTTGGTCTCCCCAGGGGAGTGGTAGAAGGAGGGCAATTTCTAAGTCGAAAAGAAGAAAGAGAATTGCTACGAGAAAGAATCGAAGGGAGAAGGGGAGCCGGGCTGATCCAAGTGGGTCAAAGCCGCATTCATATGGGGAGAGTTTCTCATAGTCGGGGTTCATTTGTGGGAGTCAAAAGGAGACAGTAGCCAGAATGACAGAGAGGATGGCGGTGATGATAAGAATCGTTGTAACCAAGTTCATTATCTTTCCTTGGATTTTAACCAAGACCAGGTGATTGGAAGTCACTTGTACTAAATTTGGTACTAGAAAGATTATGAGCCTCATCAGTAGATTGAGATGTACAGGAACAGTCATACGACGTCTACAAAGTGCCAGTATCAGGCGGCGGCTTCGAATCCGAAATGGTGTTCAGATGTAAAATGGTATTGAATTTGACGGAGGAGGCAGACTGCTAGGAAGGTTGATCCAATAATTACATGTAGGCCGTGGAAGCCAGTTGCTACAAAAAATGTCGAACCGTAGACACCGTCTGCGATGGTAAAAGGCGCTTCAAAATATTCTAGGCCTTGGAGGAAGGTGAAATAAAAGCCAAGGAGAATTGTTAGCGTGAGGGATTGAATCGCTTGCTTTCGTTCGCCTTCTATAATGCTATGGTGGGCTCAGGTGACTGTAACTCCTGAGGCAAGAAGGACGGCCGTATTAAGAAGGGGGACTTCGAATGGGTCTAGGGGGGTAATGCCTGTTGGGGGTCAGCATCCGCCTAAATCAGGTGTTGGTGCGAGGCTTGAGTGATAGAAGGCTCAGAAAAATCCTAAAAAGAAGAAAACTTCTGAGGTGATAAAGAGGATTATCCCGTATCGAAGCCCTTTTTGAACTGGGGGGGTGTGGTGGCCTTGGAATGTTCCTTCTCGAATGATGTCTCGTCATCATTGGTATATTGTAAGAAGAAGGAGTACAGTTCCTAGTGCTACTAGGATCATAGAGTTAAAGTGGAACCAAATTGCGGTTCCGGAGGTGATAAGCAGGGCGGCAACTGCACCTGTAAGTGGTCACGGGCTAGGGTCGACTATGTGGTATGCGTGTGCTTGGTGGGCCATTAGACGTTTTCTTGGAGGTAAAGGCTTAGGAGAAGGATAAAGACATAGGCCTGGATAACTGCGACAGCAACTTCTAGCATGGAGAGCATTAGAAGAAGAACCCCCGTGAGAATTGCCACGGCGGGCTGCAGAGGGAGGAGGACGAATATGCCTGTTGAGATGAGTTGAATAAGAAGATGGCCGGCGGTTAGGTTTGCCGTGAGTCGGACTCCAAGAGCCAGGGGTCGGATTATTAAGCTAATTGTTTCGATAATGATCAGTACGGGAATAAGGAGGAGGGGGGTCCCTTCTGGCAAGAGGTGGGCCAAAGAGAGGTTTGGTTGGTAACGGAATCCAATGAGAACTGTCGCTAGTCAGAGAGGAACGGCAAAGCCAAGATTAATTGACAATTGGGTGGTTGGGGTATAGGTGTAGGGGAGAAGGCCAAGGAGGTTTAGGCCAAGCAGGAAGACTATTAGCGAGGTTAAGACTAAGGCTCACTTGTGCCCAGGTTGGTTTACAGGCAGAAGAAGTTGACGTGCAAATGAGCTAACGAATCAGCTTTGAAGGGTTTCCAGGCGGTTATTTAGTCAGCGGGAAGAGGGGGTGGGGAAAAGGGCTCAGGGGAGAACAAGGGCAAGTGCTATGAGGGGAACTCCTATGAAAAATGGGCTTGAAAATTGGTCGAAAAAGCTTAGTGTCATGGTCAGGTTCAGGGTTCTGTTTTGGGCTTTTCAGTGCTTTGGAGGGTGGGTTCATTGGGAAAGGTGTGGGCTATGACTTTAGGGGGTAACATAGTAAGAAAAATTACTCAGGAGAATACCAGGATGGCGAACCATGGTGCGGGGTTTAGTTGGGGCATGTCACTAGGGGTGGTTGGAAGGCACCATTTTTTAGCTTAAAAGGCTAACGCTTCAATCCTGTTTAGCTTCTTAGTGAGGCATCTTCAAGCATTAGGGAGGATCATTTTTCGAAATACTCTAAAGGCACGGCTTCGACTACAATGGGCATGAAGCTGTGGTTAGCTCCGCAAATTTCAGAGCACTGACCATAAAAGACTCCTGGGCGAGATGTGATGAATGCTGTTTGGTTTAGACGGCCTGGGACGGCGTCTATTTTTACACCAAGGGCTGGGACTGCCCATGAGTGGAGCACGTCTTCAGCTGAGACTAGGACTCGAATTGGGGACTCAACGGGAATAACTATTCGGTGATCTGCCTCTAGAAGGCGGAACTGTCCTGGGGCAAGGTCTTGTGTAGGGAGTATGTAAGAGTCGAAACCAAGGTCTTCATAATCTGTGTACTCGTAGCTTCAGTATCATTGGTGTCCTATGGCTTTGATTGTAAGGTGGGGGTCATTAATTTCATCTATAAGGTAGAGAATACGTAGGGATGGGAGAGCAATTAGGATTAGGATAACTGCTGGAAGAACGGTTCAGATCACTTCAATTTCTTGTGAATCTAAGATATATTTATTGGTTAATTTGGTGGAGACTGTTGCCACGATAATGTAAAGTACAAGTGTGCTAATTAAAAACACGATTATCAGGGCGTGGTCATGGAAGTGGAGGAGTTCTTCTATTACTGGGGAAGCTGCATCTTGAAATCCTAGTTGTGTGGGATGGGCCATTAGTTAAACAAGACGCGCGGGGGTCAAACCCGCAACTCTGCCTTGACAAAGCAGTGTGATCGTCCGTTTTACTAGCGTCTTACAAGAAAGTGGCAGAGTGGCTATGCTATTGGCTTGAAACCAATTTATGGGGGTTCGACTCCTTCCTTTCTCGACAGACCGCACTTTCACCTGTACGAATGCTGGTTCTTCAAATGTGTGATAAGGGGGTGGACAGCCGTGCAGTCATTCAACATTAGTTGTGGTCATGTATACTGAACGAACTTCGCGTTTAGAGGCGAAAGCTTCTCAGAGAATAAAAAGGAATAAGATAACGGCTGTGAGGGAGATAAGGGAGCCAATAGATGAAATAGTGTTTCAGAGTGTGTATGCGTCTGGGTAGTCCGAGTATCGACGGGGCATACCGGCTAGGCCAAGGAAGTGTTGTGGAAAAAATGTAAGATTTACACCTAGGAACATTACACCAAAGTGGATTTTAGTTCAAGTGCTGTGAAGAGTGTAGCCTGAAAATAGAGGAAATCAGTGGACAAAGCCGGCCATAATGGCAAAGACTGCTCCCATTGAGAGGACGTAATGGAAGTGGGCAACTACATAGTAGGTGTCGTGGAGAACAATGTCAAGAGATGAGTTGGCTAAGACAATGCCCGTTAGACCGCCTACTGTAAATAGGAAAATGAAGCCGATGGCTCAGAGCATGGGGGTGTCTCATTTAATTGTTCCTCCGTGAAGGGTTGCTAATCAGCTAAAGACTTTAACACCCGTGGGGATGGCAATAATTATTGTTGCAGATGTGAAGTAGGCACGTGTGTCAACATCCATTCCAACTGTAAACATGTGGTGAGCTCAGACAATAAATCCTAGGAGACCAATGGCCATTATTGCTCAGACCATGCCCATATAGCCGAAAGGCTCTTTTTTACCGGAGTAGTAGGCTACAATATGGGAGATTATTCCAAATCCTGGGAGGATTAGAATATATACTTCTGGGTGTCCAAAGAATCAGAATAAATGTTGATAGAGAATTGGGTCCCCTCCCCCTGCCGGATCAAAGAAGGTGGTGTTTAGGTTACGGTCCGTAAGGAGCATTGTAATCCCTGCAGCAAGAACTGGTAGTGATAGGAGGAGAAGAACGGCAGTAATTAGAACAGCCCAAACGAATAAGGGGGTCTGGTATTGGGAGATAGCAGGGGGTTTCATGTTAATAATGGTGGTAATAAAATTAATTGCACCAAGAATCGATGAGATACCTGCCAGGTGTAGGGAGAAGATGGTTAGGTCGACTGACGCTCCTGCGTGGGCGAGGTTTCCTGCCAGTGGCGGGTAGACTGTTCAGCCGGTGCCAGCTCCGGCTTCAACCCCTGAGGAAGCGAGTAGGAGAAGAAATGAGGGAGGGAGCAGTCAGAAGCTCATGTTGTTTATTCGGGGGAATGCCATGTCAGGGGCACCGATCATGAGTGGGATTAATCAGTTCCCAAAGCCCCCAATCATAATTGGTATTACTATAAAGAAAATTATTACGAAGGCGTGTGCCGTAACAATAACATTATAAATCTGGTCGTCGCCTAGGAGTGCTCCGGGCTGGCTGAGCTCGGCTCGAATGAGCAGGCTTAAGGCAGTCCCCACTATTCCGGCCCAAGCACCAAATACAAGATATAGGGTGCCGATGTCTTTATGGTTGGTTGAGAAAAATCAGCGTGTAATTGCCACAGGTGAGATGGCTGAGGTTTTAAGCGGTGGATTGTAGCCCCATAAACAGAGGTTTGAGTCCTCTTCTTACCAAACCCTGAGGTGTTGTTACATGTTGGGTTGCAAACCCAAAGTCGTGGACTAGCGTCTACCGGGGTTTTCCCCCGCCCTTTTTCGCCCAGGTACTGGGCGGGGGAAAATAGATAGATGCTCGTTGGTTTGAGCGCTTAGCTGTTAACTATGAACTTGCAGGATCGAGGCCTGTCTATCTAGGAAAGCCCTGGCTTAATTAAAGCGTTTGTTTTGCATGCAGGAGATGTGAGTTAGAGCCTCGCGGGTTTTACAGGGACTGGGAGGTTCCAACCCCCACTGGCGACTTTGAAGGTCGCAGGTCTTGCTTAACCTAAGTCTCTTATAGGGATAGTAGGATTACAATTGCTGGGGTTAGGGGGAGGAAGAGTATTGTAGCAATTGTGGAAGCTGATAGAAGTAGTGTTGAGTGGGGTGTAGTGTGGCGTCATGGGGTGGTTCCGATTAGGGTGTTAGGGGATACGGTTAGGGTTAGGGCATATGCCAGGCGGAGGTAGAAATAAAGGCTTAGAAGTGCTGAAAGGGCTGCTAGTGTGGCTAAGGGTATGAGTTCTTGCTTAGTTAGTTCTTGAAGAATAAGTCATTTTGACGCAAAGCCGGTGAGTGGGGGGAGACCCCCTAGGGATAGGAGGATTAGGGGGGCGAGGGCAGTGACTACGGGGGCTTTGGCTCAGGACAAAGCAAGCGAATTGATGTTGGTTGAGTTGTTTAGTTTGAATACAAGGAATGCTGAGAATGTCATTGTGAAATAAATGATGAGAGCTAGGAGGGCAAGGGAGGGGGAGAATTGCAGAATAAGAATTATCCAGCCTAGGTGAGCAATGGAGGAATAGGCAAGAATTTTTCGTAGCTGGGTCTGGTTTAAGCCACCCCATCCTCCGACAAGGGTTGATGCAATTCCCAGGAATAGCAGGAGTGAGGAGTTAATGGGTTGGAGCTGGAGGAGAAGGGCGAAAGGAGCAAGTTTTTGTCAAGTAGAGAGGATTAAGCCCGTGGTGAAGTCAACGCCTTGGATGACTTCGGGAAGTCAGGAGTGTAATGGGGCAAGGCCAATTTTTAGGGCTAAAGCAAGGGTGATTAGCGTAACTGGGAGGGGGTGTGTCATTTGTTGAATGTCTCACTGTCCGACGAGTCAGGCGTTAGTGGCGCTTGCGAATAATAGTACGGCGGCCGCTGTGGCCTGGGCAATAAAGTATTTAGTGGTCGCCTCAACTGCGCGTGGGTGGTGGTGTTGGGCTATGAGGGGAAGGATGGCCAGGGTATTGATTTCAAGTCCTATTCAGGCGAGTAGCCAGTGGGAACTTGCAAACGCAATTGTGGTTCCTAGGCCAAGTGCAAATAGCAGGGTAACTAAAAT